TTACTTCGTTTTGAATCGAAAATAGAAGAGTTGAGTAAATCAAAAATCCAAAGGAGGTTCATGGCCAAGGGGAAAGATGTCCGAGTAACGGTGATTTTGGAATGTACTAGTTGTGTCCGAAACAGTGTTGATAAGGTATCAAGAGGTATTTCCAGATATATTACTCAAAAGAACCGGCACAATACGCCTAATCGATTAGAATTGAAAAAATTCTGTCCCTATTGTTACAAACATACGATTCATGGGGAGATAAAGAAATAGAGCGAACCAAGTACCTGTGTCTTACCCTTTCAAGGAAGGGGAAAAAATGACATTATATATATAACATATTTAAATAGAAAATAAACAAATCCTATTTTTTAAAAATCCTATTTTGGGTGGATTTAAAATGAATTAGAATTAAGAAATAGGATTTTAGGGATAAGGAATAAATTAAACAAACAAACCATGGATAAATCCAAGCGACCTTTTCTTAAATTCAAGCGATCTTTTCGTAGGCGTTTGCCCCCGATTCAATCGGGGGATCGAATTGATTATAGAAACATGAGTTTAATTAGTCGATTTATTAGTGAACAAGGAAAAATATTATCAAGACGAGTGAATAGATTGACCTTGAAACAACAACGATTAATTACTCTTGCTATAAAACAAGCTCGTATTTTATCTTTGTTACCTTTTCTCAATAATGAGAAACAATTTGAAAGAACCGAGTCGACCGCTAGAACTACTGGTTTTAAAGCCCGAAATAAATAGGCTTATTTTTTCTTCACTTGAATCATAATTACAAGAATCTAGATTTGAGTGAATCTAGATTTGAGTATCGTGTTGTAAGAAAAAAAATGAATCGGAAAAAAAAGATTTCTTTTTTTATTGAATTGAACGTGTTCATTCATTTTGACTACTTTAGCATATTTTCTCATACTAATTTCTACTCTACCTTCCCGGAGTTCATTCTCCGGGGAACTCCATTTAAATTATTCTGGTGGATTCTTTCCAATCTACTTCCTTTATGATTTCGTTCGAAATCATATAAAGACAATTCCTATTTGATATAGCTATTTGTGCAAGTATTTTACGGTTAAGAAGCAACTGTCTCTTGTACAGATCGTGTATTAATCTACTATAACTATAGGATACTCCCCTTTCGCGAATTACTGCGTTTATCCGAGTGATCCACAAACGACGAAAATCTCTCTTTTTCCTATCCCTATCCCGATGAGCCGAAACTAAAGCTCTTATTTTCTGTTGAGTAATAGTTCGAGTAAGCCTTGAATGAGCCCCTCGAAAGCTTGATGCAAATAAACGAATTTTTGTTCTACGTCTCCGAGCTATATATCCCCGTTTAATTCTGGTCATTGAATAAATGAAACTTTGACGAATAACTAATTGATTGCCTTTCTTTCAGTTATTCTTTTCCCCCTTCCTAGTCTATTAATAACAAAACGGATTTTTCCAATGTATAAAATCAAAATTCCAATGGCTTTGGCTACTCTAACCTTCCCGACCACGATTTTTTCTTTTTTTTTTTTATTAGATATTTCACTGTGAAATAAGAAAGAAATAAGAAATTGTATTTTCCTAGGTATCAAAAATCTAGTAAATAAAAGAAATCAAAAAAGAAATAGTGGGTTCCTTCGTTTCTATGGTTACTTCTTAAACGGTGAGGTCTTCTCTATACACCGGAGCCTTTACTTTATACTTTAATTTAATATTTAATCAACTAATTAATGTTATTGGGAACTTGTATAGTTCACACGCTTTGGCTCTACCCATGAATTATCCAGTAATAGGTCTTTCACAATCAGATCTACCTATACAGTAACGGTATTTAATTATGAAAGTTTGCTGGGTAGCTGACCCTCTTAGTCCGTTCTTGCCAGATTGGGAACCTACCTAATCTTTATGTTTTATGCTTTTTAAATAAGATTTCCTCCGCTTAATGGATAACCATTTGTTACCAATGGAGAATTTCTTATCATCTTAAATTCAGGTGATTGGATTTACACCAACGGAAACCATAAACTTCATACACAATAGAGGGATATGATAGAGTTTTTTTTTTAATAATGAATGGAGTTCCTTTTTCCATCCTATCCCATTCACCGGTACTGATCATTGATACTGTAAAAGTCGTTTTCTTGCTTTTGTGCCAGCTCATGATCTAAACGAGTCGCACATACACCCTAGTACATGTTCCTCGACGCTGAGGGCACCCCCGAAGAGCGGGGGATTTCGTGACATTTCTGATTGGCTGTCTTGTATTTCTAATAAGTTGTTTAATAGTTGGCATGTTGAATCGTATACATAATATGATGGATTGGTTTAGATTGATCCTAACCGAATGATGATGAATTACTTCTATTTAATAGAATATTCAATTCGAAGATAAAATCTCAAATCACAGATTTGCGCGAAATCCATGTTATTTTCATTCAACCGCTACAAGATCAACAATTCCATAAGCTTGGGCTTCTGTTGCTGACATAAAAACATCTCTTTCCATATCTTCGGATACAACCCATAAGGGTTTGCCCGTTCTTTGTACATAAACCCTTGTGAGGGTTTCACGCAGTTTCAGCAGTTCTTCCGCTTCCAGGACAAATTCGCCTGTTTGCGCCTCATAATAACCACTAGCAGGTTGATGCATCATTACCCTGATGATATAACAAAATAAAAGCTTCCCCTATCTCGCATGATAAAGCAAAGAGAGAGGAAAGATAAAGAATAGAAAAAAGATAGAATTGAACAACCGTACAGGCATCTTTTGTGCATACGGCTCTACAAGAAAATTGACCCCCCTCCTTTCTATTGAAGAAAGAGAAAAATAGAATCTATTAGACTCAGATTCAGATGGGTAAATGATCAAATTGCCATCCTTCCTTTCGGAGGAGTTAAAAAATACTATGATGGCTCCGTTGCTTTATATGTTTATTTTTTCTTTTTTTGTCTGTGATTCAGCAATCCCAAAGTTTCTTTTTAATCCGATCAAATAAGGAAAAAATCTTTTTTTTTTTTTTTTTCGTACTCTTTCATAACATAAATATTGTTAAGAACTCTCCGGCATGAAAACAAAAAAGTTTGTGACGCTGAACTGAACTCCCGATAGATAAGAGCAAATCGGAAATACCCCTTATCTCATACTACTCTCTCGATACAGAATCTAATGTTTTGAAAAAAAAAAACAATACAAAAATTTATCATATCGAATTCGAAGTGCCATGCTATTATTACTTAGTATTCATATGGCGAAGGCATAGTCTTCTTTTTTCTCTCAAATAAAAACCTCATTGGCGCCAAGCGTGAGGGAATGCTAGACGTTTGGTAATTTCTCCTCCGACCAGGATAAAAGATCCCATTGAAGCGGCTAATCCCATGCATACTGTATGGACATCTGGTCGCACAAATTGCATAGTATCATAAATAGCGATCCCAGGTATTACCCAGCCCCCAGGAGAGTTTATAAACAAATACAGTTCTTTGGTCTCATCCTCGATACTGAGATATACCATAAGACCAATAAGTTGATTCGAAATCTCGCTATTAATCCCTTGGCCTAAAAAAAGTAATCTTTCTCGATAAAGTCGGTTGATTAGGGTAAAATTGTATCCCTTAGGAACCGTACATGCGCCTTTTGATGCATACGGTTCCAAAAAATTGTGAATCAATGTATAGATTCCAGTCCTCTTTCTTTTTTTTCTAGAAAGGTTCTTTCTTACTTCTAATGAAAGGGCTTTTCTTCGATTTTTCAATAAAGACGAGTTTTGACTGCTTTTTTATATTTTCGATTTTCCATTAGAAAATTCTAAGTTATAAGAAAGGGTCATTAAACTTATCGAATTAACTTCTCATTGATGTATTCTTTCATCGAGATTGAATCCAAACCGCGATGGTATTTTCTTGTTCCTGAATGGGTCTGTTTCATCTTTTTAGGTTTATGCTCTACTCCGGGTAAAGATCCGCCCGATTTGGATTTGTACATATAGGACAAATGCTTCCATTACCATTTCTTTTTTTTTTTTTCAATTCATTTTATACAAGTATTTATTAGAGTTGAGATAACTTTGCTTGACAATTAGGATCTCTTTACAAAGAAAAAATATGAATAGCAATCATAGATATCTTACCAATCCAATTGGGTTTTTTCTAAACGGAGCCTGGATACTTCATTTTTTTAGTCCAACCAAGCCAACCATAAATTATTCTAATTGAATTATTCTAATTGAATTATTCTAATTGATAATAGTAATATGAATCCCCTCAAAAATGGATCTAATTGCACTTCACGCTCCAAATTTTTGATGATTCAATTTATCTTTCTTGGGCGAAACGGGGGATATCTCGATCGGGGGAGAGAACGGGGAAATACCATATGACCCAATATATCTGACAAGTCGCACTATACGTCAACCCAAGATGCATCTTCCTCTCCAGGACTTCGGAAAGGAACTTTTGGAACACCAATAGGCATTAAATGAAAGAAAGAACTAAATACTATATTTCACTTTGAGGTGGAAACGTAACAATTTTTTTTTTATTGTCTTTATAATATTCATATTGGTTTTTATCGTATTTATTTTATCCATAGATTCTCAAAATTCATAAAGAAAGACAGAATGAATAAACTCAAATTATTACGAATAGGTCTTTCTAATGATAAATAAGTATGGACTCATTCGCTCATAGAAAATGGGATCAACTCCCCCATTGCGTATTGGTACTTATCGAGTATAGAATAAATCTGCTTCTCTTTGTTCCTACGAACAGAATTGTTCCATTATTACCAACAGAATAGAACACCCTTATTCGGAAATAATCGACTGAACAAGAGTGGTCCATAGGATAGTCATATTATAGTCCTTTCCAATGCAATAAAGTTACGTAGTGTCCATTTATCTTTGATATAAGGGGTATTTCCATGGGTTTGCCTTGGTATCGTGTTCATACCGTTGTATTGAATGATCCCGGTCGGTTGCTTTCTGTTCATATAATGCATACAGCTC